TGGCCGAACAAAGAAGACTTGATTCAGAAAATCAAACGAAATGTTTGAAATTTCTATCCGATGTAGTTACAACTGATCCAAATAATCAAACAATTCAAAATGAATATATTGGAATAGAAGAAATCGGTAAAAAGGTTCCTCGATGGTCATACAAATTGACCAACAAATTGACCGACCATTTGGAAAAACAAGAGGAAGAAAATGAGGAAGAATCGACAGAGGATCATGGGATTCGTTCAAGAAAAGCCAAACGCGTGGTAATTTATACTGATAATGATCAGAATACCGATACTTATACTAGTACCAGTACTAATAGTGATCAAGCAGAAGAGGTGGCATTGATACGTTACTCGCAACAATCGGATTTTCGTCGGGATCTAATCAAAGGATCCATGCGCGCTCAAAGACGTAAAACAGTTACTTGGGAAATGTTTCAAGCAAACGTGCATTCCCCACTTTTTTTGGACAGAATAGACAAAACCTTTTTTTTTTCTTTTGATATCTCCGGAATGATGAACCTCATTTTTAGGAATTGGGTGGGGAAAGGCCCGGAATTCAAAACTTCGGATTCTGAGGCAAAAGAAAAGGAAAAAACAAAGGAGGAGAATGAACGGATAGCAATAGCAGAAACTTGGGATACTATTATATTTGCTCAAGCAATAAGAGGTTCTATGTTAGTAACACAATCGATTCTTAGAAAATACATCGTATTGCCTTCATTGATAATAGCTAAAAATCTCGGCCGTATGTTATTATTTCAATTCCCCGAGTGGTACGAGGATTGGAAGGAGTGGAATAGAGAAATGCATGTTAAATGCACCTATAATGGTGTTCAATTATCAGAAACAGAATTTCCGAAAGACTGGCTAACAGACGGTATTCAAATAAAGATCCTATTTCCTTTCTGTCTGAAACCTTGGCACAGATCTAAGCTACGATCCCATCATAGAGATCGAATGAAAAAGAAAGGAAAAAAAGAAAATTTTTGTTTTTTAACAGTCTGGGGAATGGAAACTGAACTACTTTTTGGTTCTCCCCGAAAACGACCTTCCTTTTTTGAACCCATTTGTAAAGAACTCGAAAAAAAAATTCGAAAAGTGAAAAAGAAATGCTTTCTAGTTCTAAGAGCTTTAGGGGAAAGAACAAAATGGTTTCTAAGGGTCTTAAAAGAAAAAACAAGATGGATTCTCAAAACAGTTCTATTTATAAAAAGAATAATAAAAGAATTTGCAAAAGTAAATCCCATTTTCTTATTTGGATTGAGGAAAGTATATGAACCGAATGAAAATAGAAAAGATTCTATAACTAATAATAAGATTAACCATGAATCGATCATTCGAATTAGATCTGTGGATTGGACAAATTATTCACTGACAGAAAAAAAAATGAAGGATCTGGCTGATAGGACAACCACAATCCGAAATAAAATAGAAAGGATTACAAAAGACAAGAGAAAAATATTTCTAACTCCAGATATAAAGATTAGTCCTAACGAGACAGGTTGTGATGATAAAAGATCGGAATCACAGAAACATATTTGGCAGATATCAAAAAGAAGAAGTGCCCGATTAATACGTAAATGGCACTATTTTATGAAATCTTTCATTGAAAGAATATACATGGATATCTTTCTATGTACCATTAATATTCCCAGAATAAATGCACACCTTTTCCTTGAATCAACAAAAAAAATTATTGACAAAGACATTTACAATGATGAAAGAAATAAAGAAGGAATTGATGAAACAAATCAAAATGCAATTCACTTTATTTCGACTATAAAAAAGTCGCTTTCTAATATTAGTAATAATAAATCACAGATTTATTGTGACTTATCTTCCTTGTCCCAAGCATATGTATTTTACAATTTATTACAAATCCAAGTTATTAATAAATATTACTTGAGATCTGTACTTCAATATCGCGGAGCATATCTTTTTCTTAAAGATAGAATAAAGGACCATTTTGGAACACGAGGAATATTGGATGCCAAATCAAGGCCTAAGAAACTTCCGAATTCTGGAATGAATGAATGGAAAAATGGGTTAAGGGGTCATTATCAATACAATTTATCTCAGACTAGATGGTCTAGATTAGTACCGCAAAAATGGCGAAATAGAGTCAATCAACGTCGTACGATTCAAAATAAAGACTCAAAAAAAGATTCATATGAAAAAGACCAATTCATTCATTACGAGAAACAAAATAATTATGTAGTGAATTCATTACCGAGTCAAAAAGAAAAATTTAAAAAACACTACAGATATGATCTTTTATCACATAAATATATTCATTATGAGGACAGGAAGGATTCATATATTTATGGATCGCCATTACAAGTAAATGTAAATGGAGACCGAGAGATTCCATATAATTACAACACGCCTAAACCCGAATCATTTTATGTACCCAGGGGTATAGCTATTAGTGATTATCTAGGGGAAGAGTCTATTATTGATACGGGGAAAAATCCGGATAGAAAATATTTGGAGTGGAGAATTCTCAATTTTTTTCTTAGAAAGAATATCGATATTGAGACCTGGATCGATATAGATACTGGGACCAACATTAATAAAAATACTAAGACTGGTACTAATGATTATCAAATAATTGATAAGAAAGATCTTTTTTATCTCACGATTCATCAAGAAATCAACCCATCCAATCAAAAAAAAAGGTTTTTTTTTGATTGGATGGGAATGAATGAAGAAATGCTATATCGTCCCATATCGAATCTAGAACCCTGGTTCTTTTCAGAATTTGTGCTACTTTATGATGCATATAAGATTAAACCGTGGATCATACCAATCAAATTACTTATTTTCAATTTGAATGGAAATGAAAACATTAGTGAAAATAAAAACATCAACAGAAATCAAAAAAAGGATCTTCGTCTATCATCTAATCAAAAAGAATATCTTGAATTAGAGAATCGAAATCAAGAAGAAAAAGAACAGTTGGGTCAAGGGAATCTTGGATCAGATCCACGAAACCGACAAAAAAATCTTGAAAAAGATTACGCGGAATCAGACATTAAAAAACGTAGAAAGAAAAGACAATCCAAGAGCAATAAGGAAGCAGAACTAAATTTCTTCCTGAAAAGGTATTTGCTTTTTCAATTGAGATGGGATGATCCTTTGAATCAAAGAATAATCAATAATATCAAGGTATATTGTCTACTGCTTAGGCTGATAAATCCAAAGGAAATTGCTATATCCTCTATTCAAAGAGGAGAAATGCGCCTGGATGTAATGCTGATTCAGAAGGATCTAACTCTTACAGAATTGATAAAAAGGGGAATATTTATTATCGAACCGGTTCGTCTGTCTATAAAATGGTATGGACAATGGATTATGTATCAAACCATAGGTATTTCGTTGGTCCATAAGAATAAGTACCAAACTAATCGAATATGCCGAGAAAAAAAATATGTTGATGAGAATTATTTCGATAGATCCATTGCACAACATGGAAAGGTACTTGGGAATGGAGATGGAAATCATTATGCTTTGCTTGTTCCTGAAAATATTCCATCTCCTAGACGTCGTAGAGAATTGAGAATTCTAATTTGTTTGAATTCCGAGAATGGGAATGTTGTGGATAGAAATTCCGTATTTTTCAATGGCAACAACGTAAGGAACTGTGTGCAATTTTTGGATGAGGACAAGCATTTTGATACAGATATAAATAAATTTATCCAATTCAAATTGTTTCTTTGGCCCAATTATCGATTAGAAGATTTAGCTTGTATGAATCGCTACTGGTTTGATACCAATAATGGAAGTCGTTTCAGTATGTCAAGGATACATATGTATCCACGATTCAGAATTAGTTGATGGTAGATTTCGTATATATATATATATCACGTGTCATATCCGGTATATAGAGGCATACAAATGTACACACACGTTGTGTTACATTCGATTCTGATACATGATACTGATTCAATGATGTATCATATCAATTGGATCTAGGAATGAATCGGCAGAATTTTCTTAAGTTTAAGTACAAATCATTCCCTTTTGTGGGTGTAGAAATGTACCATCTCCTTCTATCGAATCCAATTGAAAATTGGATTCGATAGAAAGTAGTCTATGAATAAATCCAGATTATTTTATTGTGTGTACCAGATCTAAATGACTGGCATTATTATTATTCCTGATCGGTAAAATCCATATCTGTGGAAAAGAAAGAAAAAAAAGAGAGAGAGAAGAATTCTTTTTATGGTAAAAAATTCATTCATCTCAGTTATCCCGCAAGAAGAAAAAGAAAAAAACAAAGGGTCTGTTGAATTTCAAGTATTCAGTTTCACCAATAAGATACGGAGACTTACTTCACATTTGGAATTGCACAGAAAAGACTATTTATCTCAGAGAGGTCTGCGGAAAATTCTGGGAAAACGCCAACGTCTACTGGCTTATTTGTCAAAGAAAAATAGAGTACGTTATAAAGAATTAATTGGTCGGTTGGATATTCGGGAACCAAAAACTCGTTAATTTGAAAATTCGTTTGAATTATTTGCTTTATTAGATCTTGAATTTTGATGAACCTCGTTTCGTTTTCAGCAATTCATGGAATAATGAATCGGGGAAGAAAACATATGACTGTACCGGATATAAGAAAAGACTTCATGATAGTCAATATGGGTCCTCACCACCCATCAATGCATGGTGTTCTTCGACTCATCGTTACTCTAGATGGTGAAGATGTTATTGACTGTGAACCCGTATTGGGTTATTTACACAGAGGGATGGAAAAAATTGCGGAAAACCGAACAATTATACAGTATCTACCTTACGTAACACGTTGGGATTATTTAGCTACTATGTTCACAGAGGCAATAACCGTAAATGCACCAGAACAATTGGGAAATATTCAAGTACCTAAAAGAGCCAGCTATATCAGAGTCATTATGCTGGAGTTGAGTCGTATAGCTTCTCATTTGTTATGGCTTGGTCCTTTTATGGCGGATATCGGTGCACAGACTCCTTTCTTCTATATTTTCAGAGAGAGGGAATTGCTATATGATCTATTCGAAGCTGCCACAGGTATGCGAATGATGCATAATTATTTCCGTATCGGGGGAGTAGCTGCTGATCTACCTCATGGATGGATAGATAAATGTTTGGATTTCTGCGATTATTCTTTAACAGGAGTTGTTGAATATCAAAAGCTTATTACGCGGAATCCCATTTTTTTGGAACGAGTTGAAGGAGTGGGCATTATTGGTGGAGAGGAAGCAATAAATTGGGGTTTATCAGGACCAATGCTACGAGCTTCCGGAATACAATGGGATCTTCGTAAAGTTGATCATTATGAGTGTTACGATGAATTCGATTGGGAAGTCCAATGGCAAAAAGAAGGAGACTCATTAGCTCGTTATTTAGTACGAATCAGTGAAATGGCGGAATCCATAAAAATTATTCAACAGGCTATGGAAGGAATTCCGGGGGGGCCCTATGAGAATTTAGAAGTCCGTCGCTTTGATAAAGCAAGGGATTCCGAATGGAATGATTTTGAATATCGATTCATTAGTAAAAAGCCTTCTCCCACCTTTGAATTGTCCAAACAAGAACTTTATGTGAGAGTAGAAGCCCCAAAAGGAGAATTGGGAATTTTTCTGATAGGAGATAATAGTGTTTTTCCCTGGAGATGGAAAATTCGTCCACCCGGTTTCATCAATTTGCAAATTCTCCCTCAGCTAGTTAAAAGAATGAAATTGGCTGATATCATGACGATACTAGGTAGTATAGATATCATTATGGGAGAAGTTGATCGTTGAAATGATAATTGATACGACAGAAGTACAAGCTATCAATTCTTTTTCCAGATCGGAATCCTTAAAAGAGGTCTATGGCCTCGTATGGTTGCTTGTCCCTATTTTTACTCCTGTATTGGGAATCACAATAGGTGTACTCGTGATTGTGTGGTTAGAAAGAGAAATATCCGCAGGGATACAACAACGTATTGGGCCCGAATATGCCGGTCCCTTGGGAATTCTTCAAGCTCTAGCAGATGGGACCAAACTACTTTTCAAAGAGGATCTTCTACCATCTAGAGGAGATATTCGTTTATTCAGTATCGGACCATCTATAGCGGTCATATCAATTCTACTAAGTTATTCAGTAATTCCTTTTGGCTATCGTCTTGTTCTAGCCGATCTCAGTATCGGTGTTTTTTTATGGATCGCTATTTCCAGTATTGCTCCTATTGGACTTCTTATGTCAGGATATGGATCGAATAATAAATATTCCTTTTCAGGTGGTCTACGAGCTGCTGCTCAATCTATTAGTTATGAAATACCATTAACTCCATGTGTGTTATCAATATCTCTACGTGTGCTTCGTTGGAACATGAACTTTTACCTCTTTCCTAGAAATAAAGGAAGGAGGTTGAATGTATTGAATAGATATCTTTATTTTTTTATTCATCATTCGGGTCAATGAGTTAAACCAGATAGTTATATGAGTGAAACAAAACAGCTTATGAATTCGCAGTAAGAAGATTGATTCTCATTCCCTATGTACGAGAGTAAGGTAGAAGTAAACATAAGCAGTGGAAACTGTTTACCCCAAGATTGATTGATTAGTCATCATGGCTTGAAGCGGGTGCAAAAGATCAACTGTATGGAGTTTCTACTATTGTATGTATTACCATACCGGGGATCAATCAAAAATGAGTGGACGGTTAGGAACACCAAGGTACACAAAGGATTAGTAATAGAGATAATGTAAGGTATCCAAAGGGATATTTCTGCATAAAAGGAATCATAATGAGGGCTTTAAGTTGGTAGAAATGATCAAGGAGTACTTCCCCACGATTCCGATCTAGAGTATGCTCTTATCCACTGATTAAAGAAATGACTATCGGGAACGACGTAATCCTTTATTTTTTTAGAATCCCCTCTTCTTAGTGAGAAAGAAGAACAGGAACGAAAGAAATGAAATGCAATAGGAAAACTGAATAATAAGAGATCCTTGTTTATTCTTTCCTCCATCCCATCCATATTCATACAGATGGAATTCTTATCATGATTCATGAACTAGTGTAGTGTTTAATTATTTTTCGTAATCGAAAGATATGGGTCGAAATATCTATTGATACAACGAGTATTTTATTGAAGGATTAAGTTATTACTAAACAAAAATTTTAATTATAAAATAAAGAATCAGATCAATTCGGAAGCGCTTTTTATTTGTTATTATAGCAGACAGAATTTCATTGGTCTAATTCGGGACTCTCCGATGCGATGCATGTTTACTCTATCTACCTACAAACATGCCGAGGTAATAACGAACCAAACCAGTCAGTCCTTAGATTTATTTGTGGCCATCGAGGAGCCGTATGAAGTTGAGGTTTCATGTACGGTTCTGGAATAGCGATGGGAACAGTGATGTTATCATCGACTATGATTATCTAACAGTTCAAGTACAGTTGATATAGTTGAGGCACAGTCAAAATATGGGTTTGGGGGATGGAATCTGTGGCGTCAACCTATAG